GTGATTATCAATCAAGTAAAAAGTTATTCTATATATCAATTCTTACATCTCCTACTACCGGTGGGGTGACAGCAAGTTTTGGTATGTTGGGGGATATCATTATTGCCGAACCCTATGCCTATATTGCATTTGCGGGTAAAAGAGTAATTGAACAAACATTGAAAAAAGCCGTGCCTGAAGGTTCACAAGCGGCTGAATCTTTATTACGTAAGGGCTTATTGGATGCAATTGTACCACGTAATCCTTTAAAAGGTGTTGTGAGTGAGTTATTTCAGCTCCATGCTTTTTTTCCTTTGAACAAAAATTAAATCAAATAGAACAGTTAGTTTATCAGAATTAAACGAAAACCCTGAAAAATTCATTTTTCTTTCGAATCATTTTTTTATCGATATTATTGTTTACTACTCAGTAAACCTTTATCAACAAGATAAAAAGTTAATTTTTTATTTCGGGAAGTTCAAATTAGACTAGAAAAATTAAACAAAGTTTTTTTACTCTCTTGCTTGCATATGTATAGATAATTCAAATAGAGATATAGATCTATAGAGAGTCTTGCATCTTTTTGCATTTCCCTAAAATTCCCTGTTGTTAGATCAGATTCCAATCAATTTTGTAGAAATTTTTAATGGAATAAAATTTTTTATTTATTAATGACTATTATAAGACAAAAAGAATAATAAATCTAACAGGGGGATTATGATAATACATCTATTTGATTTTGAAAGATGAATAAGTCCATTTATTTAGTTTGGCGTTTCTTGTACCTATTTTTTTATTCTATTTCTAGTAGGTTCTATTCTATATATTTCTATTAGGTTGTATATTAGTATTAGATATATATTTACTTAAAGATACTTAGTATAATTATATAATATATATAATAGAAATAATAAAAATACAAGATATTCTAAGATATCTTTAGAATTCAGAATATAACAATAACAGGTACAAATATTAAATTGAGGTACCCCATTTTATGACAACTTTCAATAACTTACCCTCTATTTTTGTGCCTTTAGTAGGCCTAGTCTTTCCGGCACTTGCAATGGCTTCTTTATTTCTTCATATTCAAAAAAATAAGATTTTTTAGATCGGATCAGACCGAATCATATCACTCCCTTTTTTATTTTAAAAACTTCGATTCGATAAGACCCATTTGGTAGAATATTGTATAACACATAGATTCCTACAAACATAACTAAAAAAAGCTTTTATGCATGTGTAAACGTATTATATGGGGTAACTAAATTTGCGCTCTTTTGAAAAATGGATCATCATCGGGCCGCGATATGAAATTCAAGTCAATGTATTTATTTGTATGTATATAGTTATAGGGGATCATATAAAGTAAGGAGATGTTATTATTTTAGATATAAACAATTCTATGAATTACTCCTAAGGTAAAGGTTCACAACAAAATAGTTGATGAGAGTTATTTTGAAAACAAAAAAAGGAAAGTCATATTTTCTCAATTCCAAAAAATTGTATAACTGGATCTAATATATATGAGTTGGCGATCAGAATCTCTATGGATAGAATTTATAACGGGGTCTCGAAAAACAAGTAATTTCTGCTGGGCCTTTATCCTATTTTTAGGTTCATTGGGATTCTTATTGGTTGGAACTTCCAGTTATCTTGGTAGAAATTTTATATCGTTATTTGCGTCTCAGCAAATCATTTTTTTTCCACAAGGGATTGTGATGTCTTTCTATGGGATCGCGGGTCTCTTTATTAGTTGCTATTTGTGGTGCACTATTTTGTGGAATGTGGGTAGTGGTTATGATCTTTTCGACCGAAAAGAAGGGATAGTGCGTATTTTTCGTTGGGGATTTCCTGGAAAAAGCCGTCGCATCTTTTTACGATTCCTTATGAAAGATATTCAGTCCATCAGAATAGAAGTTAAAGAGGGTGTTTCTGCTCGGCGTGTCCTTTATATGGAAATTCGAGGTCAAGGGGCTATTCCTTTAATTCGTACTGATGAGAATTTTACTACACGAGAAATTGAGCAAAAAGCTGCTGAATTGGCTTACTTCTTGCGTGTACCAATTGAAGTATTTTGAAATCAATTCATTTTTAAAGACTAAATGCTTTGGCAGTAGGAAGAAAAAACTAAAGAATTTATTTATTTTTTTCAATTGAACATTCATCTATTCTTTATATGCTCGTTTTTTTTTGATATATTTTATAGAAAATAAAGAGAGTTTATTCGTCTCGAAAATAGAATCATATTTTTTATTTGAAAAATTTGAAAAAGTTATTTTAGTATTGATCGAAAAAAGGGGGAATAACATCAATAGAATCATATTTTTTATTTGAAAAATTTGAAAAAGTTATTTTAGTATTGATCGAAAAAAGGGGGAATAACATCCTGGAAATCCAATTTTTTATTGATTCAAATTGGAAGTGTATTCTGAGTCTATTTCTGTATTCTTTCTAGATTCAAAGCAAAGACTAAGTATTGAATAAAAAGAAAAAGATAAAAGGGATTATAGGCTCAATACATTCTATTCGAATTAGAATATAAACTCATGCTCGATAGAAATAGTAGATCTAATAGAATCAACAAATGCGGTAAGTTCATTAACAATTGACAGATTCAAAATGGCAAAAAAGAAAGCATTCATTCCTTTTTTTTATTTTACATCTATAGTCTTTTTGCCCTGGTTGATCTCTCTCTGCTGTAATAAAAGTTTGAAAACTTGGATTACTAATTGGTGGAATACTAGACAATGCGAAACTTTCTTGAATGATATTCAAGAAAAAAGTGTTATAGAAAAATTCATACAATTAGAGGAACTATTCCAGCTGGATGAAATGATAAAGGAATACCCAGAAACCGATTTACAACAATTTCGTCTAGGAATACACAAAGAAACGATCCAATTCATCAAGATACACAATGAGTATCGTATCCATACAATCTTGCACTTCTCGACAAATCTAATATCTTTCGTTATTCTAAGTGGTTATTCCTTTTGGGGTAAGGAAAAGCTTTTTATTCTGAATTCTTGGGTTAAAAAATTCCTATATAATTTAAGTGATACAATTAAAGCTTTTTCGATTCTTTTATTAACTGATTTATGTATCGGATTCCATTCGACTCACGGTTGGGAACTAATGATTGGTTATATTTACAAAGATTTTGGGTTTGCTCATTATGAGCAAATTTTATCTGGTCTAGTTTCTACCTTTCCAGTCATTCTTGATACAATTTTTAAATATTGGATCTTTCGTTATTTAAATCGTGTATCTCCGTCACTTGTAGTGATTTATCATGCAATAAATGACTAAAAAAAGATTCACTGATCCAATTCTAATCTTTCTTACCTTATACAGCATAACCAAATCAAAGTCGTATTTACTTTACTCTTTTTTACCCATGAGGGATTTTTTGTATATTTCAACAAAAAAATTTTATTTTTTCAGTAAATGTAAATAGCAGAATTGTGGCTAGGAAAGTATATTATCGACCTACCTAACTTTATTGTAGAAATTTTCGGGATAAATGATTGGACCATGCAAACTAGAAATACCTTTTCTTGGATAAGGGAAGAGATTACTCGCTCCATATCTGTCTCACTCATGATATATATAATAACTTGGGCATCCATTTCAAGTGCATATCCAATTTTTGCCCAGCAGAATTATGAAAATCCACGAGAGGCCACTGGACGTATTGTATGTGCCAATTGCCATTTAGCTAGTAAGCCCGTGGATATTGAGGTTCCACAAGCGGTACTTCCTGATACTGTATTTGAAGCAGTTGTTAAAATTCCTTATGATATGCAGCTAAAACAAGTTCTAGCTAATGGTAAAAAAGGAGCTTTGAATGTGGGAGCTGTTCTTATTTTACCGGAGGGATTTGAATTAGCCCCCCCCGATCGTATTTCACCCGAGATGAAAGAAAAGATAGGAAATCTGTCTTTTCAGAATTATCGCCCCAATAAAAAAAATATTCTTGTGATAGGTCCTGTTCCTGGTCAAAAATATAGTGAAATAACCTTTCCTATTCTTGCCCCAGACCCTGCTACTAATAAAGATGTTCACTTCTTAAAATATCCTATATACGTAGGTGGAAACAGGGGAAGGGGTCAGATTTATCCTGATGGTAGCAAAAGTAACAATACAGTTTATAATGCTACGGCAGTAGGGATAATAAGCAAAATTTTACGAAAAGAAAAAGGGGGATACGAAATAACCATAGTGGATGCATCGAATGAACGCCAAGTAATTGATATTATCCCTCGAGGCCTAGAACTTCTTGTTTCAGAGGGCGAATCCATTAAACTCGATCAACCATTAACGAGTAATCCTAATGTGGGTGGATTTGGTCAGGGGGATGCGGAAATAGTACTTCAAGATTCATTACGTGTCCAAGGCCTTTTGTTCTTCTTAGGATCGGTTGTTTTGGCACAAATCTTTTTGGTTCTTAAAAAGAAACAATTTGAGAAGGTTCAATTATCCGAAATGAATTTTTAGATCTGTCTATTTAGCTTTATCAAATTCGTAAAAAAGAACCAAAAAAATTATCAAAAGCCTTTTTGCCTCTCTTTAGACTTTCTATTCCTTTTCGACCAGGTGTCAGGAATTACTTGTCTGATAGTCCTAATCCTAGTATGTATATTAAGAAGAATTCACTTTACCCCCTTTTCTTTATTTTTCAATACAAATTTGTATTGAAAAATGGGAGGGGGTGTGATGTAACTCTGTCGTTAGTGACCAATTGAAATTGATAGAATGTATCAATAATCAATAGTTTTTTTTTATTAGAATGGAAAAATTTGACTAGATACTAAAATAAGATAAGGAAAGCAAGCGTAAAAAAAAGGGAACTATAAATCGGCGAAACAACAAATTTTAGGGACTATAGGGAGTATTATTTGTCTTGCGAGTCTTCGCCACAAGAAAAGGATGTCTAAAATTCCTTTTCTTGTGGCGATCTTGTCCTTCTTAATTCCATTCGTTAAAAAATCCTATTCTTAGTTTACATATATATATAT